TTGAAATTCCATCCAATACAACGGAAGAGTTATAAATTTCCAAAATAATAGATAGGAATACCGCGAATAAAGCCATTGCGACACCCATCAAAGGGGTAGTTCCCCATCCAGGAGCTACTTTACCATATTCCGAATTCAAGGGTTTCAATAAACCCCCTAGACCTGTTTTTCTTGGTCTTGGACCAGATCGAGAATTGCCCTCAAAGGTTTGTGTAGCCATAAATCCTATTGCATTGGTTGAGATCTGTTGACTTTGTATACCATTACACTGTAAATAAATCATCTTATCATAGATCCGTTGTGATCTTGAAATTCTAAAATAATGGAAACAGCAACCCTAGTCGCCATCTTTATATCTGGTTTACTTGTCAGTTTTACCGGGTACGCCTTATATACCGCTTTTGGGCAACCCTCTCAACAACTAAGAGATCCATTCGAGGAACACGGGGACTAGTTGAAGTAAAGTAAAGAGCCTCCCTTGTTTCGTGGGAGGCTCTTTACTTTGACTTCAATTGAGTATAATCAAACATTATTTTGCCCTTTTAGTCGGAACCTTAGGTGGTTCTCGAAAAAAGATAGCGAAAAAAATGATTCCTAGAGTCGACACTAAGAGGAATGTATAAACCAATGCTTCCATAAATTTGATCGTGGTTTACAATTATAGCTTCCACACCTGTTCATTTGGTTTGGGATTATCTCCCAGATAAAGATAAGAGTCAAATAAAAATCAGCAATTCAACTCAAGATTTCTCTCGTAACCTATAGAAAAACCAAATCACAAAAATACAATACAGGTGAAAGATACCAGATCAATCTTGTATCAGACTACCTGTCTCCTTGTAGTTGGATCTCCAAGTTTTTGGAACGCCCCAAATTCCACTTGAGCATCCAAATCCGGGTCAATACCAGCAAAAACATCTCTGAATAAGGTTCTAGCTCCATGCCAAATATGTCCGAAAAAGAAGAGCAAAGCAAAGGAAGCATGCCCAAAAGTGAACCAACCCCTCGGACTGCTACGAAAAACACCGTCGGATTTCAAAGTAGCACGATCTAATTCAAAAATTTCACCTAATTGAGCGCGTCTAGCATATTTTTTCACAGTTGCAGGATCACTATAACTGACTCCATTGAGTTCGCCGCCAAAGAACTCAACGGTGACTCCTACTTGTTCGACACTATACTTAGATTCTGCCCTTCTAAAAGGCACATCGGCTCTCACAATTCCGTCTCCATCTACCAAAACCACTGGAAATGTTTCAAAAAAAGTAGGCATACGACGTACAAAAAGTTCACGCCCCTCTTTATCTCTAAAGATAGGGTGTCCTAACCACCCAACAGCTATTCCATCCCCACTGTCCATTGAGCCCGCTCTAAATAATCCCCCTTTTGCTGGATTATTGCCAATGTAATCATAAAAAGATAATTTTTCGGGAATTTGAGACCAAGCTTCGGAGAAACTCTGATTTTCCACTAGTCCGGCACCAACCCTTCGATATATTTCTTGTTGGAAGTATCCCTGATCCCATTGATAACGAGTGGGGCCGAATAATTCGATGGGAGTAGTTGCTGAACCATACCACATAGTTCCAGCAACTACAAAAGCTGCAAAAAAGACAGCAGCAATACTACTGGAAAGAACGGTTTCAATATTACCCATACGTAATCCTTTGTATAGGCGTTGGGGCGGACGGACACTAAGATGAAATAGGCCCGCTAATATGCCCAATGTCCCCGCTGCAATATGATGAGAGGCTATACCTCCCGAAACAAAAGGGTCAAAACCCTCTACGCCCCAGGCAGGACTTACAGATTGTACTTTTCCTGTTAGTCCATAAGGATCGGACACCCATATTCCAGGACCATACAAGCCTGTTACATGAAATGCACCAAACCCAAAACAAGCTAAGCCTGAAAGAAATAAATGAATTCCAAAAATCTTGGGCAAATCCAAAGAGGGTTTTCCCATACGTTCATCACGAAATATTTCTAGATCCCAATACACCCAATGCCAGATGGCTGCCAAGAAGCACAAGCCGGAAAACACAATATGTGCCCCGGCCACACCCTCATAACTCCAAATACCCGGATTTGTTACAGTCCCCCCTGTGATATTCCAACCGCCCCATGAATTGGTTATTCCTAAACGAGTCATGAAGGGTATAACAAACATACCCTGTCTCCACATTGGGTCAAGAACGGGGTCAGAGGGGTCAAAAACTGCTAATTCGTATAGAGCCATTGAACCCGCCCACCCAGAAACGAGAGCTGTATGCATTATATGAACAGCAAGCAACCGGCCGGGATCATTCAATACGACGGTATGAACACGATACCAAGGTAAACCCATGAAAATACCCCCTTCGAAGAAAAATAGATACTATGTAACTTTATCGCATTGGAAAAGACTATGCTATAGACTTCCGCCTTTCAGTTCAGTGGATTATTTCGAATGAAGGGCTCCTAGTTCTTTTTTGTTGGTAATAGGTAATAATGGAACAATTCTGTTAGTCTGTTAGTAAGAACAAAGAAAAGCAGATCTATTCTATACCCGATAAGTACCAATACGCAATGGGGCATTTTCTATGAATATGAACATATGAACAAATGCATAGAAATTTATTTAGCGTTCGAAGAACCCGACCCCTTCATAAGATTTTTCCCTTATTCATTTCATCTTCCTAGATGAACTTTTTCATATTTTGAAAACAATAAAAAAAATCATTTTGACATTTCCACATAAAAGTGAAATCTTATACTTGACTCTTTTCTCTCTCATTTATGCCTGTTGGTGTTCCAAAAGTTCCTTTTGAGTTTTTTGAGGGTGAGGATATTGACGAAGAAAAAAAAAGGGGGGCTAAGCCTCAGACTAGGAAGCCGGCTTGTTATCCTATTCATTTGATTAACGATTCGCCTCGGGATAGGGCTAACAATTATCCTGGGGATAACGATAACTATAGCGATGATGATCCGTTTAACAATTATCCTGGGGATAATGATAACTATAGTGATGATGATCCGTTTATTAACATTAACAATTATCCTCGGAAAAACGATAACAATAGTGATGATGATCCGACTAGCCCTTGGATTGATTTTAGTAAGTTCCCTACTAAAGATGAGAAAACAAAGGAAAAGCAACCAAAGCTGGAGTGGATTGACCTATAGTGCGACTTGTCAGACATATTGGGCCATATGGGATTTCCCCGTTCTCTCCTCCGATCGAGATACCTCTGCTTCGCCAAAAAAATTGATGAAACTATCAAGAATTTGGAGCGTGAAGTGCAATTAGATCCATTCTTTGAGGGATCAATATTCATAGTATCAATTAGAAATAGAAGAGAATTTATGGTTGGCTTGGTTGAACCAATAAAATGAAGTATCCAGGCTCCGTTCAGAAAATACTCACTTGGTAATATGGACATGAAATGAATAAAAAAAAAAGTCGTATCAAAAAGAAATGGTATTGGGAGCATTTGTACTATATATATAAATAAAAATCGGTTGGACCCTTACCCGGAGTAGAGCATAAACCTAAAAAAATAGAAGAGGCCCATTCAGGAACAAGAAAATAACAGAGTCCTAATTTGGAAATGAAACAATACATCAATGAGAGGGTAATTCGAGATAAGTTTATAGGGGGTAGAAAAAAAAAAAGCCCTTCTATAAAATAAAATAGAAAAAGGCCAACATATTGATTTTTTTTTGCAATTTTTTGAACCGTATGCATTCAAAGGTGCGTGTACGGTTCCTAAAGGATAGCATTTTGTCCTAATCACCCGACTTCATCGAGAAAGATTCATTTTTTTAGGAAAACCTATTAATAAAGAGAGCGGTAACCTCGTTGCGGGTCTCATAGCATATCTCAGTACGAACGATAGTACCAGGGATATTTTTTTGTATATAAACTCGCCGGGCGGGTTAATGCGACAAGGAATGGCTATTTATGATTTGATGCATGCGTCGCCCGTAGATGTATACACGGTATGCATGGGAAAAGCCTGTGGAATGGCTTGTTTCATTCTATTCGGAGGAGCACCTACCAAACGCATAGCATTCCCTCACGCTTGGCGCCAATGATTTTTTATTTGTATTTGATAGAAAAAAGAAGACTATGCCTTCGCCATATGAAATATGAAAAAGATTATTGAGTAAAAATAGCATGGCACGTCGAGTTCGGTATGAGTAAACAAACTATTATTGTTTTTCATAACATGAGATTTTGTATCGGGAGAGTAGTATGAGACAAAATAGATTTCCGATTTTTTCTTATCTATCGGGAGTTTATTTCAGCGTCACAATTTTTTGTTTTAGCGCCAGAATTCTTTTTCCACTTCACTTCTCCTATTTATATTATCAAAGTCAAAGAGTACTAAAAAAAAAAAAAAGAAACTTTGGGATTGCTGAATCACAGACGAGAAAACTTCTAAATTCCATATAGAAATAGAAAGCAACGGAACCATCATAGTATTTTTGAATTCTACCGAAAGGAAGGGTGGTAAATGGATCACTTAATGATCTGGATCTGATAGATCCTATTTTTTTTTTCTCTTTTTCGCGCTGGAAGGGACGAAAGGTAAATTCCATTGGATAGCCGTATGCAATACAGAATAAATGCCTGTACGGTTGTTCAATTTTCTCTATTCTTTTTATCTCTTTCCTTCGCCCGAGGGTGCAAGATATGATATAAAGTAGAGGAATTCTTCCTTTTTTTATATCATCAGGGTAATGATGCGCCAACCTCGCGGTAAGTTTTCAAAAATCCGCAAAAGACACCCTTTAAAAGAAATAGAAGTGTTGTTTTACTTACGCAACCAGATGGAAGAGGCTTATGCACGACATACGCACAAAACCCGGCAGGTTATACACGACGACATCCAAAGAATGGCTTATATGTCAGCAGAAGAAGCCCAAGCTCATGGAATTATTGATATTATAGGAGACGACACCCTCGGGAAGTATGACGAGTATGACGAAGAAAACTAAAAACACAACAAAAACTGGCCCTAGAGATAAGGATCTGCAGCGGAAACGCGGGTAAATCCTTTATTCTGCTTCAAATCAACGTTCAAAATGGCTTTCTTTTTTTTTTTTTTGCTAATTCCATTTTTGAACGTTGATAAGATAAGATCCTTCTATTTTGCAGCACCTTAATATGGCCTTGATAAGATAAGATCCTTCTATTTCGCAGCACCTTAATATGGCCTTAATATGGCATAGACTTACTAATTACTAATTCCGTTTTAGATTTTCTATTTTAGGAGGTTTATGTTGTATTTTTCTCTTTTCTATTTATTCTTAATATATTTTTTAAGAATTAGAAAAAGAATAGGATTTTCTATTTCTGTTTTCTTTTTCTATTTATTCAAAATATTTTTAAGAATAATAAAGAAGAAAAAATAAAAGGAAAAAAAAAAAGGGTTACCCGCCTTTTACATAAGAAGCTACTCTGTGGTAAAACTTTCGAGTAGAGAGAAACTTATGCACGAATGAATTCTCAAAATTTCATATATAATATAGAATTATATTATTTACCATTTTTTGACTTTGAAACCAAAAGAGGTCAACATGATAAACATGACCGCTCGATGCCAAAAGAAACTCCTTTTGGCAAAACTTCCAAGCATCCGCATAGTTATGCGGGAGGTTCATATTTTTTGTAATTACATAAACAAAGAATTCAGTCCTGTTCTGGAAAGGGCTATCCAGTCTTTTTTTGCTTGGGCCTTATCCCAATTCCTCCAATGGAGAACCTGGATAATCCCCAGAGCTGCGAAGGTCATAAATATTATTTTGACCTCACGCATTTTTTGGATCATAATTCTTGTGTTTTTTGTTGTTTGGGTTTTAGATCTTATTGGCAAAAAGTGCACTCAAGATGACCTTGTAAAGAGAATCGAAAACGAATACCAAAACCAAAAGAAGATTGAATGGAAGTGGGTCTAATACATTTCTTTTTGAGTTTTTTTTTTATTTGAAACCCTACTGCATTTAGAACTCTATATGCACTAGGGCTTCAAATGGATCAGATCCGCAGATGTCTGAAGCAGAAAGGAAAGTACATCTTTTCTTTTTTTACCGCGTTAAACGTTAAAAGAAAAATAAGGTAAATAACCCTCTGGTTAGGATCTATCTAAACCAGCCCCCTTTTTTGTATTGTATACAATTCAAGATGCCAACTATTAAACAACTTATTAGAAACACAAGACAGCCAATCAAAAATGTCACAAAATCCCCCGCTCTTCGGGGATGTCCTCAGCGTCGAGGAACATGTATTAGGGTGTATGTGCGACTCGTTCAGATCATGAGCTGGAACAAAAAAAAAGAAGCATTTTCCCAGTCTCAATGACCAGTACCAATCAATAGGATGGAATTCTTCCAGTCATTATCTAAAAAAAGAAAACCCCCGTTGTGTTGTGTATAAAATTTATGGTTTCCATTGGTGCAAATCCAATCACCTTAATTGGAAATGAAAAGCAATTCCCCTTTGGTAGCAAATGTATCCATTAAGCGGGGGATTGAGTAGTTAAGAAGCATAAATAAAGCGCTCTCACTCTTGCAAGAACGGATGAACAGGGTCAGCAACCTAGCCAACTTTCATAATGAAATGCCGTTACTATATGGGTAGATCTCATTGTGAAAAGATCTATTATTGGACAATTCATGGGTAGAGTCAAAGAATGTGAACTGTACAAGTTACTAATAGCATTGATTAAATCGGGAAGGGGGCTCCGGCGTATAGAGAGGACCTCACCGTTTACGAAGTAACCATAGAAACGAAGGAACCCACGATTTATTTATCCCTTTCCCTTTACTATCGAATTTCTACTTTAAATAACTACTCAATTGAAATTGTAGTATTTCTTTTTTCATACCTAGTCTCGATACAATTTCTTATTTCAGGTGAAATGCTCGTAAAAAAATCGTGGTTGGGAAGGTCATAGTAGCAAAAGCCATTGGAATTTGTATTTTATACATCGGACGAATCCGTTTTGTTATTAATGGACGAGGGGGAAATGACTGAAAGAAAAGAAATCAATTAGTTATTCAGCACATCAAAGTTTCAGTTGATTCAATGACCAGAACTATACGAGGTTATATAGCACGGAGACGTAGAAAAAAATCTCGTGTCTTTGCATCAAATAATCGGGGGGCTCATTCAAGACTTACTCGAAGTATTATACAACAAACCATAAGAGCTTTGGCATCTTCTCATCGGGATAGGGGCAGACAAAAGAGAAATTTTCGTCGTTTATGGATCACTCGGATAAATGCAGTAATTCGGGAGATTTTGGTATCCTATAGTTATAGTCGATTAATAAATGATCTGTACAAGAGGCAATTGCTTCTTAATCGTAAAATACTTGCACAAATAGCTATATCAAATACAAATTGTCTTTACATGATTGCCAAGGAGATCAGTAACTAAGGTAAGGTAAGAGGGTTGGAAGCAATCGACCGGAATGATTGAAACGTAAACGGAGATCCCCGGAGAATGGGCTCCGGGAAGGTTATAGTCAAAATGAATCTGATTATGATAAATTAGTAAAAAAAAGTATTTCTTTTTTCTTATAATTTTTTTACGATTTTACGATGTGTCAATTCAATCTGAATTCTCGAATTTTTCGAACAAAATATCAACCCCTGGTTGGGATTCGAATTGGATGGAATTTAGGTTCAATCAATTGAGAAATTGTCCTTTTTCTTTTTGGTTCGAGGACCTCTCGTTCTATTTTTTCTAGGAATAGGCTTGTTTTTATCAAATTTTTTCTTATAGTTAATAAAAGGTAACGAGGATAAAATACGAGCTTGTTTTATGGAAGTAGTTATTAATCGTTGTTGTTTCAAAGTCACTCTATTCACTCGTCTAGATAATATTTTTCCTTGATCACTAATAAATCGAGTAATTAAACTCAGATTTCTATAATCAATTCGATCCCCTGATCCAATTGGGGGCAAACGCCTACGAAAAGATCGCTTGGATTTAAGAAAACGCTTGGATTTATCCATGGTTTATTCCTTATCTCTAAAATCCTATTTCTGAATTCTCATTTATGATTTGACGGAAATAGGAGTTGATTGGTTTATGGTTTATTTGAAATAGATTATTATATGGAATTTGAATTTTATGAATCTGTTCCCATTTCTTGAATAGAGGGTACATACGCGCGCTCTTTCAAATTATTTTTTTATCTCCACATGAAGCGTATGTTTGTAACAATAGGGACAGAATTTTCTCAATTCTAATCGACTAGGTGTATTGTGTCGATTCTTTTGGGTGATATATCTGGAAATTCCAGAGAACTTCTTATTAATATCGTTTCGGACACAACTCTTACATTCCAAAATCACTCTTATTCTAACATCTTTACCCTTGGCCATGAACCTCCTTTGAGTTTTGGATTCACTCAATTCTTTCATTTTGATCCGAAACGAAAAAAAAAAAAAAAGAAGTTGCGAATTTGAAATCCAATTATGAAAGATTTGGTTGCAATCAATAGAGAAAAATAAAAAATAAGTAATACAAAGATTTCTAACTATCAATTATTTAGAATCTCAGTTATAGTATATAGTAATAGTAGTATTTTTTTTTTTTATGATTTTGTTGCCCCGGATCCCATTTCCGCTCCCCCTCTATGAATTCGAACCCAAGCACAAGTTTTGATGCGATTGAATACCCATTTTCTCTTTCTTTAATACTCAAATAAAAAAGAAAAAACTGACATCAAAGAAAAAAATAAAGAAAGGAAGAAAAAAGCGAGGGCTGAGTCACAGATAATTTATTCTATCTGGAATCTTCTTAAGCCCTTCCCATGTCAATAACTAAAATGAAAAAAAGGGGAATGTCAACGCATCCGGGAATAGACGATTGATCTCTATCAATAAACCTGCCAAAGACCCAAACCATAGAGTACTTAGCACAGGTGCCACAGAGAGATATGTTTTTATATCTCGCATTGAAAATACTCCTTTTTTTTATAATACGTATAGGATCAGATGCATATGTGGTTAAGGAGCAATTGTATTTGTAGGCGAAATTCCTAAGGAAAACTAAAAGGGATAGACAAAGAAAGACCCGGTAAATGAAATTGACCTTCCCTTACAAGACAAGAGAAAAAAGGACCTTTCCCTCTTTGTGGAACATTCCCAAGAAATCTTTTTTTTTTTTTATTATATCTTATTATAAATTATATTTGATCCATGAGATCAAAAATAATAAATAACAAGAGAGTTTGGATATCAATGAAGGAAATAATGATGTGGAAAACAAGACACGGATTCTCTACAATGACAGAGTAGCAGTAGGTCAATTAAAAGGGATGTAGCGCAGCTTGGTAGCGCGTTTGTTTTGGGTACAAAATGTCACGGGTTCAAATCCTGTCATCCCTACCTAATGCGTATCCTATGAACATTAATGAAGGATCAATAGCGATCAATCAAAATAGGACCTACCAAATCTTTGAGTTTATGAGACTATGATCCATGCAAAATCTATTGGGAGTACAATTAGAATCCTTTTCTTTAGGATCTTATCTATTGTGATAAGAAAGCGCTCTTAGTTCAGTTTCGGTAGAACGTGGGTCTCCAAAACCCAATGTCGTAGGTTCAAATCCTACAGGGCGTGATTCCACTCTTCTTAGGTCAAATGAAATTACAATGAAATTGCTTTATTTACTTGATAAACAATCTGAATTTGACCCCCTCCTTAGCTTTAATCCGCAGGAGGTCAATCAAAAAAAAAGAGAGGTTGCTTAATCAAAGGTCCAACTGATCCCCGCGTCTGTATTGTAAATATGCAGTTATGAATAATCCAGCCAAAGTAATAGGAATTAGACCTAACACGATTCCAAATAGTAAAACTTCAATCATTTCAACTTTGTTTGAAAGAGGAAATAAAGGGTAGGTAATATCTATCTCTAAATATTAATCCAAACTGATCATAAATCTCAATAAAAAAGAATTTCCAATTAACATGGAAAGTATTTATAAAAGAAGGCTCGTC